ATTGGGAAGTGATTCAGTAATTAAACCTTCGTGAATTAATTTTTGTTCTTTCATTCCAGGTAACCCCCTTGAAGTATCAACTAATGGAGGAGGAGTGATAGTAGACAATCTGTCTTTCCTCTCTTTTTCCAAATAGCAAGTTACGGATCAAATTCGGATACCAGAAGGATCACCATATATAATACAAAATTTCTCCCCCAATTCCTTCTAGTCGAGCTTCTCGATCTGTCATTATACCTCGAGAAGTAGAAAGAATTACGATACCCATTCCACCTAAAATCCTAGGAATTCGTTGATAGTTGGAATAGATTCGTAGACCGGGTCGACTGATACGCTTTAAAATATTTCGATATGTTCCCTTCCTATTCCTTCTATGTCGCAGGGTTGAAACCAAAAAATATTTGTTGTTTTCCCGATGTTTCCTAACGTTTTCAATAAACCCTTCTCGTAGAAGTATTTTAACAATGTTTTCGGTGATATTAGTAGATGTTATTCGAACCGTTCCCTTTTTATCCATGTTAGCATTTCTTATAGAAGTTATTATATCGGCAATAGTGTCCCTACCCATGACGAACTAGAATTCTTGGTGCCTCACAGTTTTGATATAATCAACATGTTCCACTTTTTTTTTTTTATTATTTATTTATGAATTAGTAAAGGTATATGCGTGAGACACAATCTACTAACGTGATCTATTTCAGATACCTTACTACACTCCATACTCTATTATGGTCTCATCTACTCGTATTTATATATTTATAAGACTTCAGGAGCTAATGAGACTATTTTAGTGAAACTCAACTGTCTCAATTCCCGAGCGATCGCTCCAAAAACTCGAGTTCCTTTTGGATTTCCTTCTTGATCAATGACAACTGCTGCATTGTCATCATATCGTATTATCATACCGTTGTCACGTTTGAGTTCTTTACATGTACGCACAATTACAGCTCTGATCACTTCTGATCTTTCGAGAGGCATATTGGGCACTGCTTCTTTGATTACAGCAACAATAACGTCACCAATATGAGCATATCGCTGATTACTAGCTCCTATGATTCGAATACACATCAATTCTCGAGCCCCGCTGTTGTCTGCTACATTCAAATGGGTCTGAGGTTGAATCATATCATTTTTTGAATCTGCTCTTTCAATGCAAAGGGCAAAGGAAAAAGAGAGAAATATTGTCTTCCCAGAAATCAAAAAATCTGCGATTGTATTTTTCATCACAAATACCCTTCAAATACCTATCACGCGATAATGAATTGAGTTCGTATAGGCATTTTGGACGCAGCTATTGAAATAGCTGCTCTGGCTACAGTTTCTGATATTCCGCCCATTTCATAAAGTATTCGACCTGGTTTAACGACAGATACCCAATATTCGGGAGATCCTTTCCCCGAACCCATGCGTGTTTCGGTAGGTCTTACTGTAACGGGTTTGTCGGGAAATATACGTACCCATATTTTTCCACCGCGGCGCGCATACCGTGTCATTGCCCGTCGTCCTGCTTCTATTTGTCTAGATGTGATCCAAGCGGGTTCAAGTGCCTGAAGAGCGTATTTACCGAAACAAATATGATTGCCTCGATAAGATATTCCCTTCATTCTTCCTCTATGTTGTTTACGGAATCTGGTTCTTTTGGGGTTCTAGTTGATGGTTTTTTCTCAATACCATCTCTACTGCAGAACCGGACATGAGAGTTTCTTCTCATCCAGCTCCTCGCGAATGAAACGATTCAATAATATTACAGATGCACATGTATTTATTTAATGAATAATACACGGATTTATTGATATTTAATCTGTCACACAGCAATCCGTATATCTTGTATATTATCTTGTATATATAGCTAGACGTATATTTCTATTTATATGGGATAATGCCTTTCTTTTGAAAATGAATTCTTGACCTTTACCGAATCCGTCAAAATATTGCAATCCAATAATGGCTTCGCGGGCGAATATTTACTCTTTCCTTACTTTCTTCATTTGTAGGTTGAACCTATGACCTATCAGAATAAATCAATTGGTTCCTGGTTGATTCCGCCATCCCACCCAATGAATCATTAGGATTTGTTTTTAATAGAATCTTCTGCAGTCACAGGTTCCGTCGTTCCCATAGCTTTTCATTAATGGCTAGGCCTGAACTATGCAATGGAGCTCCTAATGAAATTCGTTCCCGAGCCAATCTCCTCAGTCTCTATTGACTCGAGGCTCTTTATTATTTGTATTTTTCTTATGAACCTTATTCATCTAATTACTAATTATGGACGAATCAGTATTGATGCTTTATCACACTGCTTTTTATGATAATGATGTGATTGATAGACCATACATATTGGAATCATATATCATGGAGATTCTCCTTCTCTCTTTCTCTCGCCCTTCCATTTACCCACATCCTTCTATTTTCCTTTCCCTTTCCAAGCCATAAATGGACTTTTCCTTTATGGAAAAAAAAAAAAAAAGATTTCAGTTGTTACAACTATATGATCGATACATCATATAGTGACTGGTTCCTTGGATCTCGATAATACAAAGCAATGAGTTGGTTACTAGTTCTTATAGTTATTAGTTAGGGGCTGGTCTGTTTTTTTTTTTTTTGAATCCCAATTCTAAAGAAAAAACCAACGAGTCACACACTAAGCATAGCAGTTCTACCAAATGGTCAATCGAATTTTTATTCAACCCTATAGAATTAGAATTGCTCATTTTTCATTTTTTTTTTTTATTGAAGTGAAAAGGAATAGTTTGTAGTTTTTGTTCTATCGCGGAATAGAATGGCAAGCAAAGGAGGGACCATTATTTCTCGTCTACAAATATCCAAATTTTGATGCCCAATATTCCATAGGCGGTTTGAACTGGATAGGAACAATGATCAATTTTAGCTCGAATGGTTTGTAGGGGAACCCTACCTTCTCTGATCCATTCGACACGTGCAATTTCTTTTCCGTCGATACGCCCTGCAATTTCCACTTGAATTCCTTTTGTGTCTGCTTCTTCAGTTAATTCAATAGCTTTTTTCATTGCCTTTCGAAACGAAACTCGATTCTTTAATTGTAGAGCTATATATTCTGCAAGAATATTAGGTTGTCCATAAGGTTTTGCAACTCTTGTAATAGCAATGTTAAGTCTCCGGTTCACAGAATGAAACCCCTTTTGTACATTGATCTGTAATTCTTTGATTCCTCGTGTTTGGCCTTCTATTAACAAGTTTTGGAATCCAATATAGATTATGACCTGGATCAGATCCATTTTTTTTTGAATCTCTATATGTGCAATTCCAATTCCTTCGAAACTTGAGGATATTCTTATATTTTTTTGTAAATATATCTTGATACAATCCCGTATTTTTTCATCTTCCTGTAGACCTATGTAATAACTTTTTGGTTGTGCGAACCAAAGGGAACGATGACTTTGGGTTTCCCCAAGTCGGAAACCAAGTGGATTTATTTTTTGACCCATCTTTTTTTTTCTCTCTCTCTTTCTTTCTCTATATATCTTTCTATTATAGGATCTCTCCATACATTTTTTGTTTCTAAAAATATATCCTGATCCGTTTTCTTTTTAGATCTATCCTTCAATACAATAATTATATGACAAGCGAGTCTTTCTATTGGATAACTACGTCCTCTAGCCCGGGGTTTGAACTTTTTCACGATAGTACCCCCATGGACTTCGGCTTTACTAATGACTGAATCAGCTTCGTTGAAACTTTTATTGTGACTAGCATTTGCTGCTGCAGAATAAACCAGTTTAAAAATGGGATAAAATGCTCGATAAGGCATGAGTTCCAGTAACATAAGTGTTTTCTCATAGGAATGTCCACGAATCTGATCAATGACTCTTCGTGCTTTGTGAGCAGACATAGATACATGTTGAGCTAAAGCTTGTACTTGTGTGCTCGAGCTCCTCTTCATCTTCTGCTTTTTCAAGGTCTTCTTCCACTTTCTCCACTTTGACATAAGGTTCACCTCCCACCAATGAACGACGAGCACCTACTTTTATTTTCTTTTTAATTTTATTAAAGGAGAGATCTAGTATCGTTTCTCGCATGTCCCCGGAAAGTCAGAGTAGGTGCGAATTCTCCCAATTTGTGACCCACCATACGATCTGTTATATAAATAGGTATATGTGCCTTTCCATTATGAACGGCAATTGTATTGCCGATCATTGTGGGTATAATGGTAGATGCCCGGGACCAAGTTCCTATTATCTCTTTTTCCTCTCTCATGTTGAGCTTCTCCATTTTTGCCAATAAATGATTATCTACAAAAGGATTTTTTTTTAGTGAACGGGTCACGGCCGATTACTCCTTTTTTTTGACTGAATTTTCTCTATAAGAGGTAGAATAGAATAACCCGGTTGAAGCGTAATGATCATACGTCTGTAATGCATTTCCCATAATAGGTCCCATTCTTCTACCCTTTCCCGGGAGTCGATGACTATTTATAGCTATTACTTTGACGCCAAAGAAGAGTTCGACCCAATGCTTTATTTCTGTCCTAGTTGATCCTGATTCGACATTAGAAGTATATTGATTGTTCCCCAATAACCGAATACTCTTTTCTGTAAAGACTGCATATTTGATTCCATCCATAAATCCACTTTCTTCCCCACGAGTTCCAGTATCGATAAGAATTCTAGTTCTTACTCTTCATATGTTATGTTATGGTTGGTATGAATATACCATACCAATTCGTTATGTATGGATGATGAGATTCCATTGATACAGAGCCAATTCCAATAGACTTATTGAATATTCCCGTTGGCCTGCATCCAGCAGGAATTGAACCTACGAATTCGCCAATTATGAGTTGGGCGCTTTAACCATTCAGCCATGGATGCTTCGCGGGGGTCATTGTACATTGTGAATGACCCAATTCCAATTGAATTGGATTCCTTAGGAGGAATCAATGAGAGGACATCAATTCAAATCCTGGATCTTCGAATTGAGAGAGATCAAGAATTCTCACTATTTCTTAGATTCATGGACCAAAT